TTAGCTAACTATTGCTCTTATCCAAATTCTCTTGTTTTCATCTCAATCTTACCGAGAATTCTCTCTAAAGAAAAGGGATTCTAAATAGAATTCTCATTTTTTTTTTTCGAATTTTGAATTCTATTTATTAGTATAAAATTATTAGTTATTATAAAGTTATTATAAATTGGTCGAAATTGAAATCGATTTTTATTATCCTTTCTATTTGATTATCTTTATAGAATAGATTGAATTTCCCTTTTTTATGAATATGTCCTTTTGTCTCTTTTTTATTAGTGGTTTAGAATAGAACAAGTAGTCACAAGTAGTCAGATGTAAGAGAATGTAGAGGAATTTTCTTTAGAATAGAAGGGTCTTGGTATATTACTTTTATTAGTATTAGAATCCAATCCCAATGGAGGATTTTCTATCGAAAGAGAAGACTAGGTCTAAGTAAGGTATACTAAGCCTATTTTACGTTGTTGACAATGTTTACAATGAAACTTAGCATTAGCAAAGATATTAGTTTTTTCAAACTTTATCTTTTGCACAAAATTGGGGTTGGGTTAGGTTGGAGTTTTTAACCAGACTCGTGTTATGATACAAAATTCACTAGAATTGGATATACCAAAGAAGGGTAGTATAATTAACTCGTTGATTTCGGACAGGAAAAGAGGAAAATTCCATATGAATTTGACTACGAAGAGTAATGAGGAAAAGTTGGTTTTTTTATCCACAACTAGAAAAAGATCAATTGGGTCCATTGAAATGAAATGTGTTTTTGCTTTCCCAATGAATGGGCTTATAGGAATGATTGTCTTTTGATGAAGCAATCAGTCAGTTAAAACAATAACGAGGAAAATCAAATAAAAAAAGAGACAATTTTTTGTATTCGAATATTTATTCGTTTTTTTTTTTTGAATTGTTTGAATTGTATAGGGCTCTAGGGCTATACGGACTCGAACCGTAGACCTTCTCGGTAAAACAGATCAAACTTATTATTATCAAAATGATATGAACTGTTTCAAAGACCCAACATGCATTTTTTGTGCATTGGGCTCTTTCATTAACTGATAGAAATATCAGCTAGTCCGCCATTTTTATTTTTGACAGAAAAATAAGAAGATGGCTCCATGTGCTCTGAGTCATTATGTTGATTCAGATTCAGGAACACTACCAAAGTTTTTCAAGGGGGGTTATCTTGACGTAGGTTTGCCTCTGGCCTAGATTCACTTAAGTGAAATGAAGTCTCTATCGCTCTACTTAAAAATCAAATATGAAAACTTCATACACCTTAAAGTTCATAGGACGAAAAGAGGTTTTTTTGAGGCCCTGATACTCAGCCTAGCATTGAATAGACTAGGTATTCACCTTATCAATATATCAAATCAACGGTGGGGTCTGTTTGGCACCTAACTGGGCACCTAAATCGGACCGAACCCTTGTCAGGCTATTGTTCTCTTCTTCCCTCAAAGTTATCGAGTAAGACATCGATTTATCAATAAGATCAATTTTTTTGATTGCATGATGCACTCCCCTGAAAAACATCGGCGCGCGTGTAAACGAGGTGCTCTACCAACTGAGCTACAGCCCTTAGTGCTTGTAATACATATTTTATTATGTAGATAATTTCTTGTCAAGATGACTATTCCATGATCCAAGATCATATTGATCGGTATTGCTTCTAAGTAATATGATATTTATAATCCATCGACGGGAGGAGTCCCTTTTGGTTTTCTTTGTGAAGATAAATGACCTACTTAACTCAGCGGTTAGAGTATTGCTTTCATACGGCGGGAGTCATTGGTTCAAATCCAATAGTAGGTAGAACTTATTAGATACCGCGGTCAATGGTATCTAATAAGTTTTTATACCCATTTGATTTTAGTAATATTTTTTTTGTATCTTTTCTATTCTATTTCTTTTTCGTTGCATAAAAATGTGATCATAAAAATATGATTTCGCTTGATTGTATTTAATCGACAGAATCAAGTCAAACAAAATAACCAAATATAGGGTGTATAAATTGATGATTATTCGGACACACCGACTGGTTATGAAATGGCGTTGATAGCCTCTACTCGTGTCCTAGCCCGTCGTAGAGCTAGATTTGCCTCAATTGTTTGTCTCTTTCCTTCAGCTTTTCTCAAAGCATCTTCCGCTATTTCAAGAGTTTGCTGAGCTTCTTGTGGATCGATGTCACTACTTTTCTCTGCATCATTTACTAAAACAGTGATTTCATTATTACCTATTCTAGCAAAACCGCCCATCAGAGCCATCGTTAGCCATTGGTCGTTAAGGCGTATTCTCAAAATACCTATATCTACTGCTGTGGCAATAGGAGCGTGATTTGGTAATACGCCAATTTGTCCACTATTAGTAGATAAAATGATTTCTTTCACTTCTGAATCCCAAACAATTCGATTAGGGGTCAGTACACAAAGATTTAAGGTCATTTCTTCAAATTGCTCTCCGTTTCTAAGTTGATAGCCTTCGCCGTAGCTTCATCGATGTTACCTAC